GTATCCTTGATCGTGAGCCATATAATTATCACTATAAATAAGAACCATAATTCCAACAGTAGTGATTAACATTGACATAATAGAAGTAAGTGGATCGATCAAGTAGCCGAATTCTAAAGAAAAATCATTATCGAGGGTCCAAGACCATACATATTGATAGATAGAACTGCTTTTTATTTGCTGAATAGCCAGATTAGTTGAAAAAATCATGATTATACTTAACAATAAAATACTCGAAAAAGCCCACATACGACGGAGATTTTTTGTTGCTGTCGGAAAAAGAAGAAGTCCTACTCCTATTAACATAGGAACTGGAAGTGGAAGGAAAGGTATGATCCACGCATATTGATATGTCTGTTCCATAAAAAAAGTTTTTTAATTCTTAATTAATATTAATTGTTTCCGATTCACCGGATCTTACCTCTTTTTGAAAGGAGTCAATAAAAAAATAAAGATATGCACTAACTTAATAACTTAAATAGAAATAGAATTTTTGAATTTTTATTTCTTTTTATACTTATTCTTTAGAAGTTTCTGCTAAATACTTCAAATATTCAAATCAAGAAGTTACAATTGGTCAAATCATATGAAAAAAGCAGATTAATTACTAGTCTCCTTCGAACTTTCAAATTCAAGTTAAATTAGGCATATTTTTCGCGAATTTGACAAGTTACTAAAAAAAAAAGAATATTCTTTTTTTTTTATAGTAATAAAAATAGTTTATGTGATTTTCCCATATCTTTCACGCATCTTATGTATTCTTTTTGATTTTAGAATCAAAAATATTATCTAGAAAAGAAATACATAATGAATTGGCAAAGCGCAAATTTCTTTTGAACAATAGATGTCTTTCACATCCAGCTATACCAATGAGTAATCTCTTAATTTTTATTTAAATGGCAGTTCCAAAAAAACGTACTTCTGCATCAAAAAAGCGTATTCGTAAAAATTTTTGGAAAAGGAAGGGGTATTGGGCAGCGTTAAAAGCGTTTTCCTTAGGGAAATCTATTTCTACCGGGAATTCCAAAAGTTTTTTTGTGCAACAAACAAATAAAATAAGAAATAAAACATAACATGTTACAATAATCTGAATCGGCTTGACTCAAAAATTGACTCATTTCGTTTCGAAAATAAAATTCCCGCTTTCCATTCCCTGTTGAGTTAATCAATAGGAAATGGAATTTGTTTCGCTCTTAGAATTAGAATAAGGATTTTTCTCTTTACTGTACTGAATTCAAAAAAAAAAAAGAATCCTTTTTTTTGACAAAAAAACATAAGATATGTAATTGTCTTTTTAGTATATTTTCTCATTTCCAAGGTGGGGAGTATTATTTTCCCCATCAGCCTGTTTCTTACAATAATATAAACAATAATATACCTTTTTTCTCTAGATCCACGTTTTTTCTATAGAAAGGCGAGTCAAAAATCAAAATCATTGAAACTAATTGATTAAAATTCTAAACCTTTTTGTGCAACTTTCTTCTTTTTGGATTTTCTATGAATTCCTATATAGACTCCCATATATTTATTGCCATCAATCCACTCAAAAACACTTAACAAATTTTTTTGGATAAATATGTGTCAATTTTTACTGATCCAAAATTTTTTTGTTCATTGATAAAATGGATTTTTTGGTTTCGATGTTTGAAATCAAATAAATCAAAAACAGTTCATTAAAACAAAACAAAAATGTTTTTTTTGGGGGGGGGGGTTCTATCCCTTAATTCATAGTTGGACTATCTAGTTTTCCAAGAGTTCAAGTCGAGGAGAGTCTAAAATACACACTAAAACTAAGACCCTAAATTCAAATAATGAACCTTCAAATACCTATTTGAACGAATTTTTATTCATCAATTTGAATCTTTCCTAAAAAATATTGCAACAATTTAATTCTTAAATCTAGACGATTGCTTATTCATAGGGTATTATGAATTCAAGACAAGCCGCTATGGTGAAATTGGTAGACACGCTGCTCTTAGGAAGCAGTGCTAGAGCATCTCGGTTCGAGTCCGAGTGGCGGCATGTCATCTCCTAAAAAAAGTAAATAGATCCTATAATGAATTCAATTTCCGATTTCCTTTTTATAATTATGGGACTCCTTAAAAAAAATTATGATATTTTCAACTTTAGAGCATATATTAACTCATATTTCTTTTTCGATTGTTTCAATTGTAATTACAATTCATTTCATAACTTTTTTAGTCGATGAAATCGTAAAACTATATGATTCATCCGAAAAGGGGATGATAATGACTTTTTCCTGTATAACAGGATTATTAGTTACTCGTTGGGTTTATTCGGGACATTTTCCACTAAGTGATTTATATGAATCATTAATCTTCCTTTCATGGAGTTTTTCCCTGATTCATATAGTCCCGTATTTCAAAAAAAATCAAAATCTTCTAAGCACAATAATTGGACCAAGTGCTATTTTTACCCAGGGTTTTGCTACTTCAGGTCTTTTAACTGAAATACACGAATCCAAAATATTAGTACCTGC